ATAAAAATATACAACTACACTATATACGATCTCGAGTAATAGAAAAAAAGATTACAATAAAGATTACAATATTGATATTAGAGTAGAAAAAAAGGAAAGAGATCTCAAAGATCTTTTTCCTAAAATTCCCGTTTGGTCCATTTATACCATAATCAAACCTTCCCCTCAATTAATATTCAATTTAGATTGGTCATCCAATCCGAATATTCACTATTTGGACTCCTAATTTGACTAAGAAGTCTTGCGATATTGCGACGTGTTATTAAATAAAAAGGATGTTCTATCAAACGATTCGCCTTTTGAGTTGATTTTATTCAACGATTGACCAAACGAAAATATTAATAAATAATCAATTATATGAACTTAGATCAATCAAATTAATTTCTATGCAACGATTCGGCCCAATCAATTTATCCATTGATTATCTTATCAATTTAGGTTGCAGGATAATGATAAACAAGGGGGAAGGGAAAGGCAAATTTATAACAAAGGGGATTCATAAATGGTTCGTAGAGGGAAGGTCGAACTAGGTATATGGAATTGAATGGCGATAAGTTAACTCTTGTCAAGGGTTAGACGCATCCTTATTAAATCCGATTGCATTCAAGATGAAGAAAGAGTGGGTTTACATTGTGTAAGAAAGACATGTATATGTGATATTAGATATTGACTAGTTATATACGAGCTAAAGATATATCTAAATTTCCCTACTAATCGAATATGAGTGTAGATGGGGATTCTATAGAAGTCCTTCTGTCTCATATGTGACTGTGAGTTGAAGATGAAGTCAATAAAAAAATCGAAGAATTCAAAGTCAAAGAGCGGTTCGGGACAAAGAAACGGAAAAACTAAAGTTGTATGGATTCACAAAGACTTTCTCGAGAGAAACTAAAAAAGAGATATCAAAGTAGTTTTGATAATTCAAGAATGTTATTACTTGAATTCGAAGTTCGTAGTTACTTTGACTGGATGAATCGTAGCAATCGAATAATTAAGTCATAGTTCATTGGTTGAATGTATCATTAACCATTTTTTTTTTGGTACGAGGAACTTATCATGAATCCACTGATTTCTGCCGCTTCCGTTATTGCTGCTGGATTGGCTGTAGGGCTTGCTTCTATTGGACCTGGAGTTGGTCAAGGTACTGCTGCGGGTCAAGCTGTAGAAGGTATCGCGAGACAGCCCGAGGCGGAGGGAAAAATACGAGGTACTTTATTGCTTAGTCTAGCTTTCATGGAAGCTTTAACAATTTATGGCTTGGTTGTAGCATTAGCACTTTTATTTGCTAATCCTTTTGTTTAATATTAGAAATATGAAAAATTTTTATTTTTCATATTTTATTGCCTTGGACTTGTGCTTGTGCTTTGCTTTTTCGAATTATATAAAGATTTCATTCCTAGAATTACTTATTCGTTGAGAAAATAACCCACGGGAAGGGCTGATTTGCGGATGAGGAATTAGCATACAAACTCGCTTTCATCCTTCCCGTTTGTGTTCGTAGGCCTTTTAAGAGGGGTTGCAACCAAGAAGGTAATTCAATATTTCTAAATCTAATAGATTTTTGATTCGATTTAAAAAGTAGGAAACTAGAAATATATAGATATAGGGCAAAGTAATACAAAAAGAACTCTGTTCGATTTTTTAGTCTATCTATAGAGGAGATCATATGAAAAATGTAACCGATTCTTTCGTTTCTTTGGGCCAATGGCCATCCGCCGGGAGTTTCGGGTTTAATACCGATATTTTAGCAACAAATCTAATAAATCTAAGTGTAGTGCTTGGGGTCTTGATCTTTTTTGGAAAGGGAGTGTGTGCGAGTTGTTTATTTCAAGAATAGGCTGGATCCAACCAGATGTACTTTTTCTCTTATAACTAGGAAAGTTATACCTAAGAAAGAAGGGTGCATGATCTCGCGAATTACTTCTGAATAAATTCAGAAATCATATGTAAGAACTATAGCATTTCGTAATTTATTGGAAAATCCACTTTGATTCTCTATCAACCAATAATATGGGCCCATTAACATGGTTAAAGCTAAACTGTTTGAAGTCCAGACGCAGCATGGTACTCTTTCTACCACTATGTTAATATAGAGATGGTTTCAAATAAATAATTTTTATCAATAGAGAACACTCATATTGATAAAATGATTTGAACTACTTATTGGGGATTTTATCCCCTTTTTTAGCCAATGCTGAATCGATGACCTATGTATTGTGTATAAAGTAAGAAAAACTTCTTGGATTAAAAAAGTAAACAATTTTGCTGACAATTACATATTTTTTGTTTGGTCAGAAGAGTCCTCCGAATTTTTTTGTCTTGGATTAGTTTGAGATTTTGATTTCATTTTGGAATATGACAAGAGAATAGAGGATAGGCTCATTACATTAACAAGAAAGATATGGTAATTTACATTGAGCGTGAGAGCCAAATGAATCGAAAGATTCATGTTTGGTTCGGGAAGGGATCATGGAATTTTTGAAATGAATGGAAAGATAAT